AGCTTCACTCTTTTTAAAAGCCGAAAAATCAGACGACCACGCTGGAAGCCCCAGTTACTGATCTCAACTTGGCGGTTCAGACCTGTTCCCCTGCTCTACTTCTGCAAAAGATCCTGTGCGGAAAACCACTTAGCTTTCTCTTCTCCAAGTTGCTCCTATATATGGCTGAGTCTGCAGCTTTCACTCTTCTATTTAGAAGTCCGTTAAGGGGCTGGTTCGAGATGAGAAACTGAACCTTGTGGTCCAGTTAGTCCTAATGCAAATGCTTTTGGATGGTCAGTTTAGGCGTCTCCGAAAAAGGAAGGGATGATTCTTGCCAAACTCTGTCATGCCCGTCCTCCTTGGAGTTTCAAAAAAGACGCTACGCCCCTTCTGTTTTTCCGTCTTATTCTCTGCCGAAAGGAAAGACAAAGGATCATGAGTCCTCGGATGGGGAAACCCACGATTGAGAGGTCAGATCACACCATCCTCATTGATCCAACTCGGGTTGGTATGCTCACAAAGAGAGACCCTACCACATGTGTTTCAGTTTGAGAGCCACCCCGTTCTCTATGGGTCGAAGCCCCCGACCAAGACCCATAAGACCTTGTCGTGGATGGAGTTGCCCGATAATATGACTTACTGTTTCTGTTATGGCTCCCGTTGCTGGACAGTCAGCGGGAATTCCGGGCTGTCCTTGACAAGTGATCAATCCAAAGAGCTCGAAGAAAGCCCTTTGTTGCACCTAATAGAGAAAGAAGACTGGTAATAAATAGGTCTCTTTTCTTTTGGCTAAGTGTAGCCTGTTTTCTTTTGATTCATCCAACCAATTGTGGAGAGTGAGTCTAGTCTCATACTTCCAATTCCTCTAAAGGAGTTGACCCGCTTACTAACTAATAGACAAGAGGGATGATATATTGACAGACTGGTCCCTGGACCATTTGCTGTCTACTTTACTGGCCTGGCCCTACCCCCTACTTGAATGAAAGCACTACGCGTTCTCGAGATTCGCCTTTTTCTTATTCCAACCTCTATTGGCTGGCTCGCGGGACTACTTGACCAGTGGAACCACTCCATTTGAAGACTAGTTATTCACCGTCTTTAATGTATACTAATTGAGTTTCGCCCAGGAGGGATTTCTCGACTCAAATGGGGCTGTTCTTCTTCAAAATAGACCTCTGACAACTCGAGTCATCCACCACTATTACATAATAGGCCTCATTATGATCTAAGGCGCCCTTCTGTTCCTCTTTCAGGTCACTTTTGATGCGGTTGGGAAACCCGAGTCTTCAATCACAAATGAAATTGGATCAAGAGCCGTACTGGTTGAATCCAATTTGGAGGTGCCATAGTTTATTGCAACTGAACCCTTGACCCGGTTGCTAATGAAAACAAAGAGAGATATTATTGGCTTGCTTAGCTAGCTGCTTTGACTGGTGGGACAGAAAGCGGAATCTATCTTCATGGAACTTCTTTTTGGCTGAACCGCTTCGCCCCTGACGGTCAACCTCGAGATTTTCGACTCACCTAAGTTCCCCGGGCTGAGAAAGTGATTCGAATTATGTAAACGGCGGGATGATTTATCAAAATAAATGGGACAAGAACCAAAGATGCTAGGCCTCACTCCAACTTAATCAATATCAAAGCAAAGTGGTCACTAAATCAACCTGGGATTCCCAGCTTTTCAAGGTTTTCAACCCTTTTCTCAAACAGGAATTATCGGACTAAAAGGAAGAAGCTAAGAGTCACCAATACGAATGATCGCCCGCTGCACTTTTCTTCTCTTATAGGGCAGGCAAGTTGAGTACTCAGATTCGGCGCTTGCTTGACATCTCTCTTTGAATCTGAAACCCTGACATGACATTGATTCTGCCTCCATTGCTGGAAAGGATAACGCTGGATCTTTAGCTAGCTCATAGGCGGGCGTTAACAGATAAGGAAAAGGGGATCTCGCTTACTGAAAAAGAACGGGAAGAGCAGGAAAGAAGCATCGGCTAGCCAGTTCGGGCGTGAAAAAAAAAGGAAAAAGAAGAAAGGGCTCGAAAGCCGGAGCGCGCTAGACCCGGATTCGATGGACTGGATCTCGATTGGGAGTTCCCCCAAAGCACTCAAGAGATGGAAGACCTCGGTGTCCTTCTGGCGGCTCGCGCTCATAAAGGAAGTCACCTAGCTGTAGCGGGATGAATGCATTTAAGGCAAACGGGACCGTACAGGGCGGGCCTAGCTGTCACGATTCCATCGCCCACGAAGATCAACGATGCACAGACGGTCTCAGCTCGCGGTCCCAGGCATGAAGAGCATGAGCGGGTCCACCTCTTCCTCTACCTTAGGCGGGAGCGCGACCTGCTCCCCGGTCCCATGGTGCTCTTTCTTACCGTTAGCGCCCCGTTAGTGCTTCTTTACCCCCTCTTTTCTGCCTTTTTCTTTATAGTATAGTAATTCAAGCAAAAATGGCCCGCACTGCAATCAGTTCTCATTCCGTCCTTCGATGTCCCCCCACCGCACTTCATTCCTCGCGAAAAAGCGGATGCCGGGTACTGAAAGATCGTTGAAAGGAAAGTGCACAATGATTTTGACTGGCAGAATGTTCCAATTGCTTTGACGCTCCGCCCCTGCGAATTCATCAACCTGAGCTATACACTTATTCTTGATCTTCTTCACCTCATCTCTTCCGAGCAATGGCGAAAGACTACTCGACCATCAGTGCTTGCTTAACTAAAAGATTCCATTCTCTATTTGGTGCCATCCCGTCACTCGGGTGAAACCTAACTGACTAAATCCCCGGGTGAGGCCTCGACCGTGACTCACGATGTCTTTCCTCCTAGAAGTGGAGCATTTAAGAAACTATCCGTCAACTATTCCTCTTTTCCATGCATGCCTGTCTAGTTGATAATGCGATCCCTGGAATTCGCCGGCAGTGAGTAAGTAAACCGAGTCTGATAATCATTCCCCATCCTCCATGCCCATGGTGGATCGAGAGAGGTATAGATATTGGGCGCGGTTGGTTGATCAAAACCTTTCTCCCGGGGTGGATGCGCATGGAGGGGACTCCCCTCATCTACTTTATGGAATAGCCGGAAAGAGCGCTCGAAAGCGCTTTCTCGCCTCCACGCTGCTTGGAGTTTTCTCACTTTCCGTTTTCTCGCTTGGCCTAAAAACCTTCTTTCTCTTGCTTAAGGGCCTGACGTCAATTCCAAGCTGCTGTAGCTCCTCTTCCTATCGGTCGACCCGGGAGGGCACTCAACCTTATGTTGTGAGGAAGGGCGAGTGAGGAAAAATAAGTGCCATGAGCAAGGGGCGGAGCGTCGAAGTATGATTTTTTGTTGGTTGAGGGGTGAAGGCATTCTCATTCCAAGAAATCCTCTATTTCTGTCGGAAAGTCAGGCAAGGCTTAAGCCCTCCTGATCGCTCTTTAATCGGTTGCACCTCATTCCCATCTCCCCTCCGTCTTCATCTTCAAGACTTTTGCCTGCGGATCTCTTTCTTCAAAACATATCCTTCTCTGCCAGTCTCATTCCCAGACTCTTGACTTGCAGGATCGGGCATAACCAAGGAGAATAGTGCGTGCGGGCCTAGCTTCGAGTGTTGTCGGCACCGTAGTTGGCATTCAACCTCAGGAAAGACCTTGTTAGGCACCTTTAAAGGAAGGGTTGAAGCCGGATCGCGATGCTTCACACAGTAATGGATAGTACAAGAAGATAGTCAGCTGCCCCGTAGATGGGAAACCTTGGAAAGGGCGGATAGCTAGATTCGATAGAAGCCTAGGCCTTAATGGCATCAGTCTTTTCAGTCTTTTATGTGATATAAGATAAGGCAAGGCAGACTTGACTAATAGGGTTCAAACAAGACTTGAAGCCGAAGACCCTCTTCCTTGCTTGCATCCTTTCCTCTCTTTCTTAATGATAAAGAAATAGATATAGATGTCTCGCCTGCGAATCCTGCTAACAGCCTAGTCTATTATGAAACTGCCGATTCAATTTCGAAAACAGCTGTTCGAGAAGGGGCATAGCCAACCGCTGAAAATCTTATTTGAATGCCCGGATCGGCCTTATTTATTCCATTTGAAGTTGACTCTTTCAAGGATTCGCTCGAGCCTTCCCTACGTCCAGACTCAATTACATCGTTTCAGTACTCTCATTCCCTCACGCGGAAAGATAGTTGGCTTTGCTGTCGAGTCAGTAGAAGTAGAACGCTTAGTCGGTAAATAACCCTTCCCGGGCTATCTCGTACCTATGTTTCAACCTAGTCAACTGGTCAATTCTTTGGTTGATGTACATACGATGCTATACACTTTTCATCCAGGCGTAGGATGCCATGGCCAGGTGTGGGATGCCATTGGTCCCAAGCCGTGGGGTGACATTGGATTGGCCCCAAGCGGGTGCCAATGGAGATTCAAGAGACTTTTGCTTTTCTATAATCTCTTGGTCAATCATAAGTAGCGCGCCTACTTTTGGTTTTCCCTTGACGCTCATAGAGCCCCTCCACCTCCTACAATTAGGACCGATTGCTTTGGACTCCTGTCTCCCCACACCTTGTTCTCCTGCCTAGTCGGTAGGCAAGGTAGCCCTAATCCTATACAGGTAAGGAGCATGCATCCTTCTTATGGGATGGGGCAAGGACTCTGATCAACGAAAGCCCCTTTTTCGGTCCAATCGAGAAAGTAACTTGATGATTCCCTGCTCCAGTTCGAGAAAAAGAGCGGGAAAAGAAGCATGGCAACAAGGTAAGCGAAGAAGCTGTCGATTGTTGAGCAGCTGTAGACTTTGACAGGTAAGGTAAGAAGCGCGCAAGACCAAGTGGCAGTGAGGGAATTCCGTTAGTGTGTCCGTCGTCCTCCAATTATGATAGTCTGCGGTCAGAGTCGCGCAGCGGGTCAGGTGTATGCATTCAAGCTAAGCGAAACGAGCCGTCGGAGGGGGGCTCGAACTGCCCTCAGAAGCGTCGAAGAAGCAAACAAAGACGACAAACCCAACTTCTGTCTTTATCATCGGATGTTGGGACATCGAAATTCTGATTGTTGGGTGTTTAAGGATCTTATGGAGGTGATGATCCAGCGAAGAGAGATCGAGCTCAGTGCTGAAAGTAGGCTTGACCCGCCTCAGCCTACACAGGGCAAGTCTGCAAACATGGTAGAAGCCGTCTCTGTAGAAACAGCATCCACCACTATTACATAATAGGCCTGTAGAAGATCTCATCCTCCAAATGATGAGATTCCTTGGATCTCAGTTGACTCAGAACCACCGACAGAACTAGGGCCAGCACGATGTGCTGAAGAGGACCAGGGGCAAGATCCAGATGGCAAAGAAGGCGAGTGGCGACTGGTCACCAGGAGAAAGAAAGGCCCATACAGCCATCTCTGGCAAATGGAGCCGTCTCTTTTGCCTAATTTCGCTGTGTCCATCACTGATCCTGACATCTTCGGTTGCATAAAAATCAAAAGCGACCACTACTTCCTACTGGTTTGATGGAATCGCTTGCATGGCAAGGTCAGGCAAGCCCTTTGGAGACAAGAAATCAGATTCCATAAGATTGGGTCGGGCAGGGAACCACTGAATGGGGGCGGTGTAGCGGGAAGGTATGAGATGAACCAATCCTATTCAAGTGGCAGCACTGATGTTTGATTGAATCGCGGGCCCATTCCTATCTAGGCGTGAGAGAATACTTTCATCAACCTTGGCATTATGGAGAAAACATTACTCCACAAGGGAATCTACTAATCTTTGGTCAAGCGGTCAGTAAGGCTGGTTTATGGATTGTCTTTTCTTTGGTTTGAAAAGACGCATCATTGCAGAACCAAATATCTTTCTTTCTCTTGGACGGGCTTAAGGCTCTTAGCCCTTTGTTTACGACCTCCTAACAACATGGCACCGATACGATCTCCCACTGTGAAATAGGAGGTTGTCACCGACAGAGCGCAATTACACCATAACTGAAAGAGAAGGACTTTCCATGGTACATTCTGTTTCGATTAGAACAGAAGTTTCGGCGTTAGCTATTAGATTAGGCACAAAATAGTCTATGTGGACCACCAGGCCTTGCAAAAGCGGGGGTACTACTGGCCGGGCATGCGAGACGACGTTGCTGAGTATGTGAAGACGTGCCTCGTGTGTCAACAGGACAGACAAGGTAGAGCGGGACAGACTCCTGGGGCTCTTGAAGCCGTAGTCTGTACCATACTCACAAACAAAATGGGAGAGTGTCTCCATAGATTTTTCGCGGCTCTGCCAAAAAAGGGAGTAGGGGTCTTGATCGTGATGGACCGACTCACAAACTAAATATGTCCTTTTTTTTCCACTATCCCATCCATATACAGCAGCAAGAGTCGCTCAGATCTTTTTTAAAGCAAGAAGAACTCTTTCCTTATGAAAGGGTCTCATTCTGCCGTATGGGCTTTCCCCAAGGTGTAAGAAGTATTATCTAGCTAGATCCTAAGATCTCGATCCACGGCTTAGTAATCCGCAGACGCTTCATACGAAGCCGAATCCGCTGAATCAGGAGAATCCACTGATCCAGGTAGGTGAGTTGGTATATAACCAAAGAAAGGAAGAGCAAGAGAGATGTCCACAGCGACAAAGCCGGTTTCAATGACTCAAGCCGATGAGAGAGTGGAGGTATATGAGCAAGAATTTGATTGGGAATACAGGTCCATTTCTTAAGTACCAAACCAAAAATCATGATCCAGCTTGTTTTCATCAACCGGGTTCCTCCTCTTTTGAAAAAGCTCAAAGTTCTTTATGAACATGGAAAGTGTCTTGGGAAGATCTTACTAAGTCACAACAGAGGGAGTTGCATGCTGAACCCTCTACTCTACCACACTGGCGGTAGAAAGCACCTAGCTAGAGCTTACTGATTCTTTCAGCCTTTCTTATAGGGTGAGGACGACTACTAGCTAAAGGAAGGGCTCTCTTCGCCCGGAGGAGATGGAACAACCAAAAGACAGAGTCAAAGCTTTTCATTCAGCCGTAGTGCCCTAAGGTCTTCCACAAGTAAAGCAATGTACAGGTACGCAAAAGCCTTCATGTGGTGTGGCGGATTCCTTTAACCCGTCTTTCTTCTTCAAACCAATGAGGCGAAATGACCACTACTGTCGACAAAGAAATCCCCCTTTCTTTCTGATAGGATTCAACTGGGATTCTCTTTCCATCGATCTTGGGTTCCAGGACTCTGACCCAATCAAAAATCCACATGGGACCTTTTTCCAAGCAAGCGGAGGCTCGAAAGCCGGAGCGCTTGGTGGTAGGAAAAAAGACCCCATAGACGGGAAGGTCAGACCGCTGACGGGTGGGGTAGAGGGCTTTTTTCGAGATCAGGGTTCCCGCGAAGTCGGATGAAAGGGTTTCCACTTTCGAGAGAGAGAGAAGGATTCCCCAACAGGGCTCATTTCTCACCAAACCAACAATTCGACGACTCTAGGAACCAATTCGCCGAGCAAGGGCGTCTAAGCTCTAGGTCATAGGGCAGACTCACAGACTGGAAGATGGTAGCACTCATGAGGTACATATGGTTGATTCGCTCGGGATTCCAAGTCGTCTTGAGTCAATGATGTGAAGGGGAGGGAGATCTTTTTTTGGTTGGGGGAGATAGATAGGCCTACGAAATGCTTTTGGCATTGATGGGGATCCTAGGGAAGCAAAGTAGAAAGAAGGCTAGCAAGACAACAAGGGAGTTTAAACGACGACGCTACAAGCCGAAAGAAAGGCAAAGGCTACTAAGGCGAAAGGGGCTACCCTAACAAGCCAGAAGCCGCAGCTCCTAGTCCGTGTCAATGAAAGCCGGACCATAGCAGGCAGAACGAGCTCCAAGAAAGAGCTACCCGCTACAACAGCTGCATTAGCATTCGCAGTAGGAATAAGAGCTAAAAGCCTTTCAGCAAAACCTCCTACCAAAGCTGCCCTAACCGCTCACCGGTTCACCCTTTTGCCCAACTTGCAAGGACCCACCCACGACCGCGCCTTGCCCCTCTTCTCGTGCCAGTAAAAGTAGAGACGACGAGAAGAGGCCTCCTCCTGTGACATAGGAATGGAACCTATGCCATTGAAGTACTTCTTTCTTAAAGGTTCATCCCAGATACATGGCTTAACTTACATACCCGGGCCCGGCTCAACATTCTTGGAAAACAATCGAATCTAGGCTTTTCAATGCCTTGGCCATTCAATCTTGTGAACTAATCGAGACCGAAATTGGATAAGGAGATACGAACGGAGAGGAATAACCAATCGATGAAAGAACATGAAACCATTCTGTTTCAATAGAGGTACGGGAAACGGTTGGGGGCAATGAAGTAGGTGAAGTGGTTGGATTTAGCAAGCTGTTCCAACCACTGCTGGATGTGATTCCAAGAGCCGAACGAGAATGAATACCACACAGAAGAGTCAAGACCGGGCTCCCTAATAGAATGTTTAACCGATCCATTCCGGATCGATCGAATTGGTACAGAAGTTGTAACATGGGAAAACCACGGAAAACACGACTTATTTGAATAACCCGGTGACCTGCCAATTGTAGAAGTAGGATCTTTGGCAAGCAATAAGCACTTAAATAATACAATTCGAGTGTACCAGATTCTTTCTCATTTCGAGGAAAAGGTTCGGGAGGAAAGGGAAACAACGGAGGGATCCGAATCGGACCTAAATGGGAATGACATGAAAAGTCTTTTTCAAAACCTATCATTAAGGGCGTTACGACGATATACGAAAGGAATAAAAAAAAACTCGTGATTGGTGTGGAGGGGAAGATCTGCTTATAAAATAGTTCAAGAAAGAGTCGTCTCATTTCTCGTTCTTTCGAATTCATTCCTCGGTAGGAGGCGATCCCTCTTCTACCGATTCCTCGGTAGGAGGCGATCCCGCTTCGCAGGAGCGCTTATGCCACTCGCTTAAGCTGGGGGCGGTTTTAAGGGAATTGAAAGGAGGGGTCCATAAAGACGTAAACTGCTCGTTTTTCTTTTCCCGGAAAGACTTTGTCGGAAATCTTAGGTTGGGTTGGTCCAACCAAGAAAGACATGGGAGTGAAAGGGAACAAGCGGAGGCTCGAAAGCCGGAGCGCGGCTCGAAAGCCTCCGCGCGCTAGGGAACAAGCGGAGGCGTTCTCGCCGGAGCGCGCTAGGGAGGCTTTCTCGCCTCCACGCGCTAGGGTACAAGCGGAGGCTCGAAAGCCGGAGCGCGCTAGGGCGCTCTCCGTTTTCTCGCTGCTCTCTGCCGGAGCGCGCTAGGCCGGCTTTCTCGCAGCTCGGAGTTTTCCTCGCTGCTCTCCCTAAACTTTCTCGCCTCCGTGAACAAGCTCCGGCTCTAAAGCCGGAGCGCGCTAGGGAGGCTCTAAAGCCGGAGCGCGCTAGGCCGGCTTTCTCGCTGCTCGGAGTTTTATTAAACTCGCTGCTTGGAGTTTTCTCGCTTGGGTTAAGTCAAGCTTTCTTTTAGAGACAGTAGGTTACACTGAACACCAAGCCAATCTCTTCTAAAAAGAAGCAACTCCATCTCCTGACGTGAACGGACGCTTTCTCATTAGACTGTTCTAACCGGAGAAAGCTTTTCTTTGTTTACTCAGGCAAAGACGACCTTCTTTTCTTATGAAATTGAAAGTGTGATCGAGGGCGGTACACTTTTCCCCAATATGAGATAGGTTGCAGCTATAGTAAGAACTCCAACTGGGCCAATATAGTTGAAACCATGACCATCTATCTTTTTCTCTTTATATCGTCGAAATAGATTATTATTATATTAAGATATATCAATCTATATATAGATAGGGCTTTCACCGCCTCTGACGGAAAAAAGAAATAGGAGTACTTAAGGTAAGGCAGAAAGCACAAAATCAAGCAAGCGTACTAGATTAGACAGTAGTTGCGAGCTGAAGTGATTCTAGTGTTAGAATGACGAATTCCATGTGTTAAGCATATAGCACATTCATCAATAGAAGAAGAAGTAGCTGCCAATCGCTTAGTTCCGAGTTCATACTTTGATTCATTCTAGCTCTTAGGGATGGAATAAGATATAATAGAGAGAGGGCTTAGTACACGTGGGACTTATGCCTTTCTTTTCGGATCAATGAGACAAGGAGTTACTCAGAACTTAAGTTAGGGCCTTTGCCAAAGGAATGGGACCCCTTCGTCGCGAGTCAATCCCAGTAGAGGGCCCTAAGGAATGGAATTTCTTTCCTTAGTAGTTAGTTGCCTCTTTGACTCTGAGCACAGAAGGGGAAGTGAATCAAATCAGAAAGCAGCACAGAAGATAAGAGGCTGCAGATGGACCAGAAGAAGCTGTTGTCGCAATTGAAGAAGAAGGAACTGCACATTCACAATGGCAAGAGCAAGACATTTCAAGAATGGGTTGTTCTCAGAGATGCTACATAAGTGCTGTTAGGACTAATCCATATATAAGAAAGGATGCTAGAGACTTCAGCTGCCCTAATAGAATGTTTAACCGTCAGCAACTTTTGAATCAAAGCGCTTTTACCCTGGTTCTATTAGTTCAATCAGATCTAGGGGCTTTCCCGCTTCAATCTGCAACTTTCTCAAAGACCGGGCTAATTGCCCTAAGGCAAAGAACTGATGCCACTTGTCCTGAGCAGCTAACTGTAATGTCTTTACCGATGCGCCCCTTTCTTGATTTAGGAGTTCGACACCCGGTTAAATATGTCTATCGCAGCAAATCCTTCTCACAGTCTATAGCCTTCGGCCTTGCTTTTCATAGCCTTATTTACCAGGAAATATCATCTGGCATCTCTTAGCAAGAAGGTTTCGAATTCCTAGCTTGAAGGTGGCGAGAGGGCCCAAGGGATGCTTACCGAAGTTAAATGTTAACTACTGGAATAAGAAGACCGGTGGGACCCCATAGAACCCGGGGAATTTGGGATTGAAAGTCTCTAGGTACCAAGGGCCTTTGAAACTATCTCAAATGGGGCGCCCACCGGTTTTGCTGCTTAAAGAGGGGTTTATTTACCTGCCGACGCTGGCTCGTCGAGACCTCCATGCGCTCTTCTCTTTTCAGCTTTGACATGACATTAGAATACGCACATGGATTCGAAACCTTGTCCCATTCGATACCATCTTCTTTTACTATTCAACCTGCTACTCGCTTGTGGCTTGTGCTAATGCGACTCGGGAATGAGGGCAGGCAACTACTTGCTCTTTGTCCCGAACTCGGTAGCTAATAAGTCGAACTGCTTCCTATGATCACTCGACTCTACCCCAAGAGCTCCGCTGCGAAGGGGTCTTGCCTCGCTTCTGTCTTAGCTTAGGATAGTTATAGTTATAACGTCCGGTCTTATTAGGATATATATTGGATGTCAGTCCCCGGTTACTCGCTTTCAAGCGGCCTTCAGGCCTCCTTCCCCCGCAACTACAGCATTAAGAACAGAACTAGAACTGCCAAGCTATTTTAGAATATAACTGCTGTTCCCGTCCTGCCCGCCTATAAGTAGAACTATAGAGGTCAACTCGAAACCATGAATTCCTCCTATTCCAATTCTCAAGTCATACGATTTGAATACGGACCCTTCTTTTGTCTTTGAGCCTGCCTTTAGGTAGCTATAAAGGGCATGGAAGTCCCCCTTCTTCTCAAGCAGGAAAGCCCGCGTATTCTTATTCTAATGTCCATTGGAGCTTCTCTTTTCTTCCCGCTATCTGGCTGTTCTATTTATACGTCTGTTCCCTTTCAACTTCACTTTATGAATCCGCCAGGTCTCTTTCTTTTATCCTTTCTACTTCTGTTACAGTAGCTATAGTTGTAATGGCAATTACAAGGTTATGCAGGTCTCCTTCTCATTGAGTAGCCTATACTCTGGAATTTCAGTAGCGAAATCGGCCTTAGCATAGAACGTTTACCGCTTGCCTTACTAATAATCGGGAATCTGAACAGGCAACTATGAGACTAATTTCCCATTGTCCCGAGCAAGTTACTGCGTACCTGAAGTGAGTGTGCCCATCAACTTAGGATATCCCCTCCTTTCTTTTTTCTTTGCAGCTGCCATAAAAGTCAAGCCTTAGATTCTAACAGGAATCTCACCGCCTGCTCCCCTTATAAGATACTTGCTACTAAGGTTCTGAAAGAAGGCAGCTAAATCCGCAATAGAAGATAACTCCAGATCTATGAATAGCCAACAAAGAGCCTTCTTCTAACTAGGAGAGTAAGCAAGCTACCGGAAGCGAAGCTTCTGTTCTGGCTCCCCCCTTTTCATTTCCAATTCCTCCTTTTCGTTCTACGACGGTGGAGCAATCCGAACTCTCAACAGAATAGAAAAAAGAGGGCCGCAGACGTGTAGACACCTCAACGAACTCATGTGGACACTCCTCAGCCCGAGGACAATCAATCTCTCAAATACACATTAAGTTAAGAATGAAGACACGTTTTTCTTTTCTTTGCTGATTCCTCTCAATGAAATTGGCCATGTTGCACTAAGTTACTTACGGATGTATGCATGCAGTCCGGAAACACTTTGGGGTGAACACCCATCCGAACAAGTAGGGTCAATAGTTCAGCATTTAGGCCTAACATTTAGCAAAAAACAAATCTTTAACCCAACAAGTGCTCTCCGAACCAAGCTAGATAGTCTCCTATCACTAGGCTCACCAACCAACCTGGACTTTGATTCTTTCTTATTATTCTTACCGGATATAAAAACATTAAGGATTGTTTCCAGCATAGACTTATTAGACGTTCCCATATGACATAAGCGCTCTTAGGTGGGGCCATCATTCGCCAGGTCTTTGAGTGCCCGTCGTACCACGTGGTTGGTGCACTAGGCTGATCGAGACTCTACTTTTAGGATCTGGCACCTGCGCTCGACTCGGTCTGCCAGTCAATTTTGGCTCTACGTCCGGTCGTGCGTGGTATGTTCGCGATTCGTACAAATGGAACGCATCGCGTACGTTAACCTTCCTTTATTGGGCTGGGCCATTCCATCAAAGATTGGAGAAGGGGCCCAATCTCGTATTTGATGGTCGGCGTGGCAATAGGCTTCGCTTCGTAGACTGGTTTCCCAGCCGTTGCAAAGACTTCGCGAGAACGGTCAGGGGCGGCGCGGGGATGCGATTCGCCAAGCTGGGGTAAACAAAGCAAAGCCGTCCGGCCCCACCGGATTAGGAATGCGAAGGCCTGCCTTTCCTTCGAAAGGAGACCCGGGAAAGAAAGAGCTATGCTATTGACCGACCCTTTCGTAGTTACTTCAAATCAATAGGCCTCTCATTTATCTGAATTTGGAAGACGGGCGGGCTAAATAGAGAATGAAATGCGGGGTCGCGCCCTTGATTTTCTTTAAGGGCTGCTCGCCCTACTTAATTAAGTACCTAAAGGCTTTCGGGGCGAATCTAAGCCCTTTGAAGCGCCAGTAGTTGTAGTTGTGGCCAGCCACACCAACCCTTTCGTTCCACTCGCTCCGGGTTCCGATCTATATGACCTCAGGACGGTACAAAGTACACCTCTTCCGTAGAGGCAGGTAGTAAGCTAACCCTTAAGAGTCGGGGGAGCCGAGCCCTCAACTGGAAAAATCTCCGTGCGTGGCATGAGTTGGAATCCTAGAAAAGATCTTATGAGACCCGCCCACTATTACTACGAAAAAAGCCCTGCCCTGGCACCTTCGCTAGACGGAGAGTAAGCGACTTCTATTAGCGCCGGACCGTCGAGTCGAATTGATCGTGTCATGTGCAACGTCCATCAATGATGGTTCATTAATGTCCATTGATTTAGACTCCTTCCCCCTTCCCTAATACGAAAAAGATCGAGAGGGGCGCGAGAAATATTCCGAACGGAAAGAAAAGCCTTTCGACTCACTCTCGTATGGCTCGCCCTCGAGCCCTGGGCGGGTCGGCCGGGTCTTTCCCTGTTGTTCTGTTCCCGCCACGAGAAAGACGCACGGAAGAGGTATGCCCAGCGCGTGGAGGATCCGTTGAGAGTGTCCGTTGTCTCGGTAGGGAACAGTACCCATTTATTGTCTTGATAAAAAAAGGTCAGTGCTACGGTCCCTATTGTTTGATCCACTATTGACCGGGGACGAGCCCCGACTTCCATAGGTCCTTGGTTCGACCTCCCGTAGCGGTCCTTGCTTTTATTTAAGAAAGCGGAGCGGGGTCAATTTCTCGTATTTGCTCAGTGTGCCCCCCTTTCGTCGAGTGCCCCGCCCGGTTCACTGGGCTGTTGGCCTACCAAGCACTTGCCCGCTGCTTCTGCCGCCCGCTTGGGCGGGCTCCGCGCTCGTTATCCTTACTGTTCTCTCTGCTGGGCCCCCTCCTATTGCTCTAGCCATAAGCTATGGCAGCTCCAGCTCGCACCCACTCTGGCCCGCCCTGCGAGGCCAGAGTGGGCTCAGCGGTCAGCCCCTGACGTTAGGGGGTCTTTCGCTTTTGCCAGATCTATAGAGATATTACGAGTCTTCCGTCCCAGATTCCCTCGCCGCGGCCATCTGGTTCACCGGTACTACCAAAAAGTCTCATGCTTACGTTACTGTGACTGATATATCTCGGACCACGAAGACCCCGGTCGTGCTTCTGGTTTCCATTCCCATCATCATATTGAAGGAAACTCCTCGTGCTCTGCCATAAGAACTTGGAGTCCGTATCATGGTGAAGGTAAGGTAACGCTGTGATTCTTGCTCAAAAAACGGACCGAACGCGTTCTAGTTATTGGCTCGTCCGACCCGGCAGCATTCATGAGTCGCTCGTTCAACTGTCCCTCGGAGACACGGTCGAGAAGTGCCATGCATGGTCGCCCCCCGTCCTATCTTTCTCTCGGTCCCATCCGGGCCCCTCTGGGGTAATAAAGAAATGGATCAAAAAAGGGGACTTCTGCTACGGGCTATGCCACCCATTACTTATGGGGGAAGTAGCATCCGTCCCATCGCAAGCACCTACAATGTCATGATCACATTGGTTTACCCTTTTTTGGTAGTTCAACGGACGGTCGCCCCTCCAACAAGAAAAGGTAGAAATATGGAAACTTCTCTGCCATTTGGATCGGAGAATTTATGAAGGAAATCGGGTTTTAAATTTCCAGAAACCGCACGATTATATAGCCAAAGGGAATACGCCGCGCCTAAAATCATCCCAAGCGCTGCTAATGTGGCTACTAAGCTATTTCTTTGGAAAGCTCCTACTGAGATTGGAAATTCCCCGATAAAGCTGCTAGTGCCAGGTGAACTCATATTGGCCAAAGTGGAAGAGAAGGAAATGGTAGAGAGATTCGGCATGGTGCTCACTGAACCTCCATAATATCTAGCAAGTCGAGTCTTATGTCGGTCATATAGAACACCAACACATAGAAAAAGGGCTGGAGGAACCAGTCCATGACTTGACATCGGTAGAATGCTACCTCCAATTCCCTGTATGTTCGATAGAGCCAAATATTCCCCCGGAGTACGCCGATTACCCCCCGAACCGTACAAGATAGTTACCACCTATCATACGGCTTTCTAACTCCACTTCTTTTTCTGGTCGTTCCGCTCTGTCGGATCTCTGGTAGTATCAGAGATCTCTAACCCCCGATTTGACAACACGGTTCCCGCTTCCGTTTTGAGTTGCGCATCTTTCTCCCCGGGGCATACTAAAGTCTCACATCGTAGACCCCCACCCCAACTCGATCTTCCTTATCAGTGAATCGGAACATAGTGCATAGGTACTCTTCGATGCTGCGAGGACGAGACGACGTGACATACTACGATCACGTACAGAAGTTCTGCCCTTCGGCTCGGCAATATGGAACCTCTCAACTGCTCCCTTTATGGGGTCCTATCGGGATAGGTGGGCCCATCCCCCTCCCCCCCACCTCAGACATAAAGGCAGTAGTTCCCCACGGCTGACAAATAGAGGCCGTAAAATGGCACCGGCCCTCACTGGGATTTTGCTTTCCTTATCTACGCGCGCACTGCGTCAGCACTGGCAAAAAAGGGGTAGGCTTTACAGAAAAAAAAGGGGCGGGCCGGGTGCTTGTAGGCCCCCCTCTGCAGCAAGTGCTTGTTGGACCCCCACCCCCTTTTCCCTAGAGGGGGCCGGGCTGTGTTTCCCCAGCGGCCACCCAGTGGCGGCAGAAAACGAACTCGGGTGGGCTCCGCGCGGTTCGCGTTTTATTGTTAAGAGAGCTTCTCATTCTCTTATAGAAGCCCGCGTCCACGCGGGTAAAGCCCAGCGAAGCTGCAGAGAGCACTGAGCAATGGGGGGATGAGGGCGACTCCGCCCATGGGTTGGACCACACCACAGGCAGAAGCCCTTCCACGACAAGAGAAGGGTCGTAGTCAGACCGGAACAAGAAACGGGAGCTAGTCGTTGGAGGGAAGACAAGGCTCGTTCCGTGCGACTCCACAGAAGAGTACGCGCGCTACAAAACGCAGCCAGCTTAAAAACGCTAGCTAGCTACTATAGTAGCCTTATTTAAACTAGGGTTGCCTACGTCCGGCGCGCTACGGCAACACGTTTACTCTCCCCTGCTTGCTTCTTTCTGTTCGACGCTCCGCTCGCAGCCTCCCCACCCTTGCTTAGCGTTCTACTTGTGATCCTGGAGGATTTTGAGAAATGCTAATACCTCTTTTTATGCCGGGAAGAAATCCTTTCTTCTTTTCTTCGGAATTCTACTGAACGGCCCTATCTTGTAAAAAAGAGTTTTCGTGCTATACACGAAAGACCAACCAACAACAAAAAGAAAGACCGTACCATTTTGGTACCTCGAAAGGGAGGTGCTCCTTATGATGCTACGGACGGCTGTCCGAAGTGCAATGACGGGCTCGGATAGGATAGGATTGTGCGTGCCGGGCCCTTCGGGTGTCCATATTTTGGCCGAGTTCCCCGTTGCGTAGGCCCCTATGTTACGCGGCCGTAATATTTTGTTACGTTCCACCGCAGTTACGCCAGAAATCCAAGGTTCCACACGAGCTCCCGTTCTGCGGCGTGGTGGCAGGACCGCTAGGGGATTGGCTCCGGGTGTAGGTAGGGTAAAATCTGCAGGGGTCATGCAAATACATAGGCCCCTTCCCTTCTGCCGAGTTGATTAGAAGGCGCTTTCCGTTCTACGGTCCCTCAGAGCGAACGAAGGGTTAGGCAGGTAGTACGGGCCCTCTGACTTCCAGCTATGTGCTGTGTGCGACTCCCGCGAAGCGAATGAAGGGAAGCTCGAAGAGCTTTCTCCGCCTGCGGCTTATGTAGTGGTCGGCATTCCTATGTGCTCCGACTTCTTGGGCCCCCACTGGAGATGAGATGACGGGTAACCCTTGGTGTCGTGACGCTTTGGGTGACGAAGGTTACCGGGGTGACGGTTTATGGATGGATTCCGTGGGCCTCCCTCCAACTCAATCAATATCAAAAACATGTCGTGACCATGACGGAGCAAACGGAGGCATCAAAGCCGTAGTGCGCTAGCGCGCCCTGTTGTTTTGCCGACTACTCTAGTCTACTAGACTAGACTAGAACTATATCCTACTACACTATAGGCTAGGGCTAGGCTACTTCTAGCTTCTATAGTGAGTGGCCCTTCCGCTTTTGTTTAGTTGTTGTTTGTATTGTATTACCGGAATTGAACACATATCAAACAAAGGTGATCAATCA